GGAATCGTCCGTTGCGGTATATAAAAAATGATCGATTTAAAAATGCTGTAAGAAATGAAATGTCACAATATTTTTTTTCTACATGTCAAAGCGATGGAAAAGAAAGAATATCTTTTACATACCCACCCGGTTTGTTAACTTTTTTGGAAATGATACAAAGAAAGATGTCTCTGTTCACAGCAGAGTTCGCAGCAGATAAACTCTCTTCGGATGAATTATATAATATATATAATAATTGGGGTTATACCAATGAACAAAAAAGAAAAAACTTAAACCAAATTTTTATAAAAAGAATCAAAGCTCTAGACAAAACTTTAGATAGGCGATTCCTTGCTCTGAATATACTTGAAAAAAGAACTCGATTTTGTAACGATAATACCAAAAAAGAGTACTTACCTAAAATATATGATCCCTTCTTGAATGGACCCTACCGGGGGCGAGTCAAGTTTTTTTTTGCACCTTCAATCCAAAATAAAACTTCCCTAAAAAATTCCCGAGAGAGCATCTGTATAAATAAGATTCACGGTATCCTTTTAATTAGTCATTACCTAGAATTTGAACAGAAAAAAAATCCATTTGATAGCAAATCATTAAAAAAAAAAATGGATTATTTATTGAACTTAATCAATATCAATGAATTTACAGAAAAATCAACATCAAGTTTCTATTTTAAGGAGCTTGCTTTACTTCCCGAACACGAAAAAGTAAGAATTGATTCAGAAGATCGAAAAAAAAATTATAAATTTATATTTGATGCAGTTATAACTGATCCTAACGATCAAAAAATAAGAAAAAAACCTATTGGAATAAAAGAAATCGGTAAAAAAGTTCCTCGATGGTCATACAAATTAATTAACGATTTGGAACTACAGGAGGGAGAACACGACGAAGGGGTGGTCGCGGATTATGAAATTCGTTCAAGAAAATCCAAACGTGTAGTGATTTTTACTGATAACCTACAAAATACTGATACTAATTCCAAAGATACTCATAATACTGATCAAACAGACGAAGTGGCTCTGATACGTTATTCACAACAACCGGATTTTCGTCGAAACATAATCAAAGGTTCCATGCGTGCTCAAAGACGTAAAACAGTTATTTGTAAACCCTTTCAAGCAAATGTGCATTCACCTCTTTTTTTTGATAGAATAGCCAAAGACGTTTTTTTTTCTTTTGATATTTCCGGTCTGATGAAAATCATTTTTAAAAATTGGATATGGAAAAACACCGAATTAAAAAATTCAGATTATACAGAGAAAAAGACAAAAGACAGTGAGCAAAAAAAAGAAAAGGACAAAAGAGAAGAAGACAAAAGAAGAGAGAAAGGGCGTATAGAAATAGCAGAAGCATGGGATAGTATTCTATTGGCTCAAACAATAAGAGGTCTTTTGTTAGTAACCCAATCTTTTTTTAGAAAAAATATTATATTACCCTTCTTAATAATAGTTAAAAATATCGTCCGTATACTAGTATTTCAATTTCCCGAATGGTCCGAGGATTTAAAGGATTGGAATAGAGAAATGCATGTTAAATGTACTTATAACGGCGTTCAATTATCAGAAACAGAATTTCCGAAAAACTGGCTAACAGACGGTATTCAGATAAAGATCCTATTTCCTTTTCGTCTGAAACCGTGGCACAAATCTAAGCTACAAGAACCTTATAATGATCCGGTGAAAAAGAAAAGAAAGAGACAAAAAAATGATTTTTGTTTTTTAACAGTTTGGGGAATGGAAAGCGAACAGCCCTTTGGCTCTCCCCGAAAACAACCTTCATTTTTTGAACCTATTTTTAAAGAACTCAAAAAAAAAAATAAAAAATGGAAAAAGAAGTGTTTTCTAGTTCTAAGAATTTTTAATGAAAGAACAAAATTTTTTCTAAATGTTTCAAAAGAAACAAAAAAATGGTTTATTAAAAGCATTCTAGTTATAAAAGAAATAGTAAAAGAACTCGCAAAAATAAACCCAATTATATTATTTGGATTGAAAGACATAGAAATATATCAATTAAGTGAAACTAAAAAAGAAAACGATTCAATAATAAAAAATCGGCTAATTCATGAATCGGTCAGTAAAATTCGATCTACGGATTGGACAAATTATTCATTAACAAAAAAAAAAATAAAAAATCTGACTGATAGAACAAACACAATCCTAAATCAAATAGAAAAAAAAAAAAAAGACAAAAAAAAAGGATTTATAATCCCAGATAGATATATTAGTTCTACCAAAAAAGGTTATGATGATAAAAGATTCGAACCGCCAAAAAATATTTGGCAGATATTAAAAAGAAGAAATGCTCGACTAATCCGTAAATCACATTATTTTATAAAATTTTTTCTCGTTGAAAGGATATACATAGATATCTTTTTATGTATCATTAATATTCCCAATATCAATGCACAACTTTTTCAGGAATCAACAAAAAAAATTCTTACTAAATACATTTACAATAAGAAAGATATTTACAATAATAAAACAAACCAAGAACGAGTTTATAAAATAAATCAAAATCTAATTCACTTTATTTCGACTATAAAAAAGTCACTTTCGAATATTAGGAATAAAAGCACACAGACTTTTTTTGACTTATCTTACTTGTCACAAGCATATGTATTTTACCAATTATCACAACCCCCAGCCTTTAACTTATATAAGTTAAGATCTGTTTTTCAATATAATGGAACGTCTTTTTTTCTTAAAAATGAAATAAAGGATTATTTTGTTGGAACACAGAAAATATTTCATTCCGAATTAAGACATAAGAACCCCCGAAATTCTGGAATGAATCAACGGAAAAATGGGTTTTGGTTAAAGGGTCATTATCAATATGATTTATCTCCGATTAGATGGTCTAGATTAGTACCACAAAAATGGAAAAATAGGGTCAATCAACACTCTATAGACCAAAATCAACATTTAAAGAAATGTGATTCAGATGAAAAAAACCCATTAATTCAAATTCACTACGAAAAACAAAAAAAAATGGAAGCGGATTCATTACCAACTAAAAAAGAAAATTTTAAAAAACAATATAGATATGATCTTTTATCCTATAAATTTATATCACCTAAATCTATTAATTCTGAATATAAGAAGAACACATCTATTTATCGATTACCATTACAAGTAAATAATACCCAAGAGATTTTTTATAATTATAGCACACATAAACGAAAAATATTTAATGTGCCGGGGGGTATCCCTATCAATAATTATCGAGTCGAAGATAATATTATAGATATGGAGAAAAATCCGGATAGAAAAAATTTTGATTGGATAATTCTCGATTTTTGTCTTAGAAAGAAAATCGATATTGAGGCCTGGATCGATATTGATACTGACACCAATAGTAATAAATATACTAAGACTAGTAAGACTCGGACGAATAATTATCAACAAATAGTTGAGAAGATCGACACGAAAGGTCTTTTTTATCCCACGATTCATCAAAATAAAGAAATCAACCTATCCAATTCCAATAAACAAAAAAAACTTTTTGATTGGATGGGAATGAATGAAGAAATACGAAGTTGTCCCATATCGAATCTGGAACTTTGGTTCTTCCCAGAATTCTTGATACTTCATAATGCGTATAAGATTAAACCGTGGGCCATACCAATCAAATTAATTCTTTTAAATTTGAATATAAACGAAAATCCTAGTGAAAATAAAAGCATCGCTAGAAAGAAAAAAAGAGATGTTATATCAATATTTGCGAATGAAAAAAAATATCTTGAATTACAAAATCGAAATCAAGGAGAAAAAGAATCCGCAAGCCAAGCATATTTTGAATCATCTCTCTCAAACCAAGAAAAAGATGTTGAAGAAGATTATGTAGGATCAGACATGAAAAAAGATAGAAATAAAAAACAATACAGGAACAATACGAAAGCGGAGTTTTATTTTTTCCTAAAAAGATATTTACGTTTTCAATTGAGGTGGGATGATGTTTTAAATCAAAAAATGATCAATAACATCAAAATATATTGTCTCCTGCTTAGACTGATAAATCCAAGAGAAGTTTCCATATCCTCTATTCAAAGGGGAGAATTGAGTCTGGATATTTTACTGATTCAGAAAGATTTCACTCTTACAGAATTGATGAAAAAAGGAATATTGATTATCGAACCCGTTCGCCAGTTTATAAAAAACGAAGGACAATTTATTATGTATCAAACCATAGGTATTTCGTTGGTTCATAAGAGTAAGGATGAAATAAATCAAAGGTACCGAGCAAAAAACCCTGTTGATAAGAAGAATTCTGATGAATTCATTGCAAAACATCAAAAGATGGCTGGAAATAGAGAAAACAATCATTATGATTTGTTTGTTCCGGAACATATTTTATCCCCTAGACGTCGTAGAGAATTGAGAATTAGAATTTGTTTTAATTCTAGGAATAGAAACGATCTGCCTAGAAATACAACATTTTGTAATGGAAAGAAGGTAAACAGTCAAGTTTTGGATAAAAGCAAGGGATATACAAATAAACTAATTAAAATGAAATTAAAGTTCTTTCTTTGGCCTAATTATCGATTCGAAGATTTAGCTTGTATGAATCGCTATTGGTTTGATACCAATAATGGCAGTCGTTTCAGTCTGGTAAGGATACATATGTATCCGCGATTGAAAATTCGTTAATGGTACATTTCTTTTTCCTATATTTCCCGTACCACGATCTATGAAAACAAAAAAGCACACATGCATTGTCTTACATTCCATTCTGATACATGATTCAATTACATATCAATTAGATCTAGACACGATAAAAAAAAATTCTATTATTTTCATTTTAGGTCTCTATTTTTTGATCTTTTGTGAGTACAGAGAACCTTTTTTTGTATACCTAGTCGAATCCTATTTTATTTGATCAAATTGGGAATTATTAAAAAATTAAGATTATTGTGTATACTAAATTAAACTGAATGGCATTATTATTATTGATCAATAAAACTACCTAGCGCTAAAAAGAGGGGGGGGGGAGATTTCATTTTATGGTAAAAAATTCATTCATCTCTGTTATTTCGCAAGAAGAAAAAAGGGGGTCTATTGAATTTCAAATACTCAGCCTCACCAATAGGATACGAAAACTTTCTTCACACTTGGAATTGCATAGAAAAGACTTTTTATCTCAGAGAGGCCTACGTAAAATTTTGGGAAAACGCCAACGGTTGCTGTCTTATTTGTCAAAGAAAAATAGAATATGTTATAAAGAACTAATTAATCGGTTGGCTATTCGGGAATCAAAAACTCGTTAATTTGAAAAGACTTTTTGAATTATTTGATTTATTAGATCTTGAATTTTAATGAACTTTTTTTCGTTTTCAGCAATTCATGAAAGAATGAATCGAGGAAAAACATATGAATATACCAGCTACAAGAAAAAACCTCATGATAGTAAATATGGGCCCACACCACCCATCAATGCATGGTGTTCTTCGACTCATCGTTACTCTAGATGGTGAAGATGTTATTGACTGTGAACCAATATTGGGTTATTTACACCGAGGGATGGAAAAAATTGCGGAAAACCGAACAATTATACAATATCTGCCTTATGTAACACGTTGGGATTATTTAGCTACTATGTTCACAGAAGCAATAACCGTAAACGGACCGGAACAGTTGGGAAATATTCAAGTACCTAAAAGAGCCAGCTATATCAGAATAATTATGTTGGAGTTGAGTCGTATAGCTTCTCATCTGTTATGGCTCGGTCCTTTTATGGCAGATATTGGGGCACAGACGCCTTTCTTTTATATTTTCCGAGAAAGAGAATTAATATATGATCTATTCGAAGCTGCCACCGGTATGAGAATGATGCATAATTATTTTCGTATCGGAGGAGTAGCGGCTGATCTACCTCATGGCTGGATAGATAAATGTTTGGATTTTTGCGATTATTTTTTAACAGGAATTTCGGAATATCAAAAACTTATTACACGAAATCCTATTTTTTTAGAACGAGTTGAAGGAGTAGGCATTATTGGTACGGAGGAAGTAATAAATTGGGGTTTATCAGGACCAATGTTGCGAGCTTCCGGAATACAATGGGATCTTCGTAAAGTTGATCATTATGAGTGTTACGACGAATTTGATTGGGAAGTACAGTGGCAAAAAGAAGGAGATTCATTAGCTCGTTATCTAGTCCGAATTGGTGAAATGAAGGAATCCATAAAAATTATTCAACAGGCTCTGGAAGGAATTCCGGGGGGGCCATATGAGAATTTAGAAATCCGATACTTTGATAGAGAAAGGAATCCCCAATGGAATGATTTTGAATATCGGTTTATTAGTAAAAAACCTTCTCCTACGTTTGAATTGCCGAAACTAGAACTCTATGGGAGAGTCGAAGCCCCAAAAGGAGAATTGGGAATTTTTCTGATAGGGGATCAGAGCGGTTTTCCTTGGAGATGGAAAATTCGCCCACCGGGTTTTATCAATTTGCAAATTCTTCCTCAGTTAGTTAAAAGAATGAAATTGGCTGATATTATGACGATACTAGGTAGCATAGATATCATTATGGGAGAAGTTGATCGTTGAAATGATAATTGATACAACAGAAGTACAAGATATCAATTCTTTTTCTAGATTGGAATTTTTAAAAGAAGTCTATGGAATTATATGGGTCCTTATTCCTATTTTTACTCTGGTATTGGGCATCACGATAGGTGTATTGGTAATTGTATGGTTAGAAAGAGAAATATCCGCGGGGCTACAACAACGTATTGGACCTGAATACGCCGGTCCTTTGGGAGTTCTTCAAGCTTTAGCAGATGGGGCAAAACTTCTTTTCAAAGAAAATCTTCTTCCATCTAGAGGAGAAACTCGTTTATTCAGTATCGGACCATCCATAGCAGTCATATCAATTTTACTAAGTTATTCAGTAGTGCCTTTTGGCTATCGCCTTGTTTTAGCAGATCTCAATATCGGTGTTTTTTTATGGATTGCCATTTCAAGTATTGCTCCCATTGGGCTTCTTATGTCAGGATATGGGTCAAATAATAAATATTCCTTTTTAGGTGGTCTACGAGCCGCTGCTCAATCGATTAGTTATGAAATACCATTAACTTTATGTGTGTTATCAATATCTCTACGTGTGATTCGTTGAAACAAAAATTTGTCTCTATTCTTTTCTTTCTGGGAAGGGGGATGAATGAATTGAGTAGATATCTTCATTTTTTTATTCATTATTCGGATTGATGAACTAAATCAGATAGTTAGATGAGTGAAAGAAAACGGCTTATATAAAAATTGGCAGTAAAAAGATTAAGTCTCATTTTCTATGTATAAGAGTTAAAGAGTTGAGCGGGAATAAACATAAGCAGAAGATACCGTTTACCCCAAGATTGGTTGATTAGTCATCCTGACTTGAAACGGGCTCAAAAGATCAACCGTATTGAGTTTTCAATATCGTTTGTATGTCTTTTCATACATGTATTATCATAACGGGCGATTGAACAAAACCGAGTGGATGGTTAGAAACACCAAGATACGCAAAGGATTAGTAATGAATATTGTGTAAATTATCCAAAAGGACATTCCTGTATAATATACAAAGAATACTAATTGGGGCTTTAAGTTAGTAGAAATGATCAGGCAGTACTCCCCACGATTCCGATTCAGAGTATGCTCCTATCCACTGATTAAATAAATTACTATTGGGAACGAAATAATCCTTTATTTTATTTTGTAAGCCCCCTTTTTTTCAGAAATAGAAAGAAGAATAGGAACGAAAATAAAAGGAATACAATAGAAAAGAAAAAAAAATCTTTTTTATTCTTTCTTTCCTTTTATTTCCTATATCGATATGAATATCGATACAATTCGTGTCATAATTCATGAATTAATGTAATGTATAATTATGTATAATTCTTTTTTTTAAGTGAAAACGGCGGGTTATTGAAATTTTTACAAGGAGTATTTTATTGAAGAATTAAGTTATTACTCACCAAAGAAAAATTGAAATAATTATGGAAATTATTAAAGAAAGGAGGAGATCAATTCAGAAGTGCTTTTTTTATTAATTTTATTTATTTAATTGTAATTGATTATTTAATTAATATTTAATTATTTAATAAATATTTAATGAAATAAATAATTCAATACAGACAGAATTCAATTGGTCTAATTCGGGACCGCACGTTTGATCTTATCAATCTTATAAACAAACATATCAAGATAAAACGACCCGGTCCTTAGATTTATTTATGGCCCTCAAGGAGCCGTATGAGGTGAAAATCTCATGTACGGTTCTGTAATAGCGATGGGACCTGTGATGGTATCAACGACTATGATTATCTAATAGTTCAAGTACAGTTGATATAGTTGAGGCGCAATCAAAATATGGTTTGGGGGGATGGAATTTGTGGCGTCAACCTATAGGGTTTATCATTTTTCTAATTTCTTCCCTAGCAGAATGTGAGAGATTACCTTTTGATTTACCAGAAGCAGAAGAAGAATTAGTAGCAGGTTATCAAACCGAATACTCAGGTATCAAATTTGGTTTATTTTACGTTGCTTCCTATCTAAACCTATTAGTTTCTTCATTATTTGTAACAGTTCTTTACTTGGGGGGTTGGAATATCTCTATTCCAAATATATTTGGTTCGGAACTTTTTTATTTTGAAATAAATAAACGCTATGGAGTTTTTGGAGCGATAATCGGTATCTTTATTACATTAGCTAAAACTTATTTGTTCTTGTTCATTCCTATCACAACAAGATGGACTTTACCTAGGCTAAGAATGGACCAACTGTTGAATCTTGGATGGAAATTTCTTTTACCTATTTCTCTCGGGAATCTATTATTAACAACCTCTTTCCAACTCTTTTCACTGTAAAGGAATATTCTATATTCACAACTTGGCTCAAACAAGAGAAATAAACAAACAGAAAAATATTCATATATATTCACGATATGTTCCCTATGGTAACTGGGTTCATGAATTATGGTCAACAAACGGTACGAGCTGCAAGGTACATTGGTCAAAGTTTCATGATTACCTTATCCCACGCAAATCGTTTACCTGTCACTATTCAATATCCTTATGAAAAACTAATCACCGCGGAGCGTTTCCGTGGTCGAATCCATTTTGAATTTGATAAATGTATTGCTTGTGAAGTATGCGTTCGTGTATGTCCTATAGATCTACCCGTCGTTGATTGGAAATTGGAAACTGATCTTCGCAAGAAACGATTGCTTAATTACAGTATTGATTTCGGAATCTGTATATTTTGTGGTAACTGCGTTGAGTATTGTCCAACAAATTGTTTATCAATGACTGAAGAATATGAACTTTCTACTTATGATCGTCACGAATTAAATTATAATCAAATTGCTTTGGGTCGTTTACCAATGTCAGTAATTGACGATTATACAATTCGAACAATTTTTAATTCGCCTCAAATAAAAAATAAGTAAATCCCTTGATTAAAGAAAATTGTTCGAATTACTAAAATTACTTTTTGATCTAAAGGAATGAGGTTTCTTTCGTTTTGTTTGGTCAATACTTATAAATCCCAAATATTCGTTGGTTGGTAAGAATCCCATCTTAATTTGGATTGAAAATAAATTAATTACTATCCATAGACTATAGAATTATTTCGAAATACAGTTTCGTATTCGAACTACTCTTTCAGATAAACAGATAAAGAATCACATTAGTCCAATACTTGTACCCACATTAATTCACATCCCTTAGGATTTAATTCAATTAGGAATTGATTATAAATCATAAATAATTTTTTCTGGTCGGGTCTCAATAAGGTCATGAAAAACATTTAGATTTGTTTATCTCTTTTTTACATATAATGGATTTGCCCGGACCAATACACGATTTTCTTTTAGTCTTTCTGGGATCGGGTCTTATATTAGGAGGTATAGGAGTAGTATTACTTCCCAACCCAATTTATTCTGCCTTTTCATTGGGGCTGGTTCTTGTTTGTATATCCTTATTCTATATTCTATTAAACTCTTATTTTGTAGCTACTGCACAACTCCTTATTTACGTGGGAGCTATAAATGTTTTAATCATATTTGCTGTGATGTTCATGAATGGTTCAGAATATTACAAAGATTTTCATCTTTGGACCGTTGGGGGTGGGGTTACTTTGCTGGTTTGTACAAGTATTTTTGTTTTACTAATGACTACTATTACAGATACGTCATGGTACGGAATTATTTGGACTACAAGATCAAACCAGATTATAGAGCAAGATTTGATAAGTAATAGTCAACAAATTGGAATTCATTTATCAACAGATTTTTTTCTTCCATTTGAATTCATTTCAATAATTCTTTTAGCCGCTTTGATAGGTGCAATTGCTGTGGCGCGCCAGTAATAAATCAATCTATAGAATTAGCAACGGCAATACAACTGAAACTTCATTCTATGCTATCACATCTATTTCTCTTCAATATATAATTAAAGATTTTTGATGTATAAAATAGAAATTCTTCTATTCGATGTATTACCAATATATTTCTATGTTCCGTACTTTTTATATTCTAGTCAATTGAACCCGTTGAATTGTTGTTCCTATTATATTGAAATGAATCAAAATTGAATTGATAAGGAGTTGGTCAATGATGCTCGAACATGTACTTGTTTTGAGTGCCTACTTATTTTCTATTGGTATCTATGGATTGATCACAAGCCGAAATATGGTTAGAGCTCTTATGTGTCTTGAACTTATACTGAATGCAGTTAATATAAATTTTGTAACATTTTCTGATTTTTTTGATAGTCGTCAATTAAAAGGAAATATTTTTTCAATTTTTGTTATAGCTATTGCAGCCGCTGAAGCAGCTATTGGACCAGCTATTGTTTCGTCAATTTATCGTAACAGAAAATCAACTCGTATTAATCAATCGAATTTGTTGAATAAGTAGTATTCATCAAAGAAATTAGAATATTCATAAACTCGAATTAGCATGTATTATACATTCTTATACATAATGTATGATCATGTTTGCGAAAATGTAAGAAATCAAAGTATCTTGGCTCCCTTCCACGAGTCGGTCCAGAAGGAGATTGATTTAAAAGGTTCTGGTAAATCATTGATTCATCTGGTGTCTAAATATACGATTCATTTATAAGTTTACCAGATCGAAAATTTATGATGTTCAAAAAATTTATAGATCCAATGTCACATTCAGTAAAGATTTATGATACGTGTATAGGGTGTACTCAATGTGTCCGAGCCTGCCCCACGGATGTATTAGAAATGATACCTTGGGACGGGTGTAAAGCTAAGCAAATAGCTTCGGCTCCAAGAACAGAGGACTGTGTCGGTTGTAAGAGATGTGAATCCGCCTGTCCAACGGATTTCTTGAGTGTTCGAGTTTATTTATGGCATGAAACAACTCGAAGTATGGGGCTAGCTTATTAATACGTTCCAGAAAACCCTACTTGAATATATTTGATTCTTTTTACTTTTATCGACAAAAACCCGCGCTCAAAATACTCTATTTTTGAGCACGGGTTTTTCTGGTCCAAGCGTATCTTGTTTTTACCACGAATTATTTTCCTTGGTTAACGATAGTTGTAGTTTTGCCGATATCCGTAGGTTCCTTAATTTTCTTTCTCCCTCAGAGAGGAAATAAAGTAATAAGGTGGTATACTATTTGTATATGCATAATAGAACTCCTTCTAACAACCTATACATTTGGTTATCATTTCCAATTGGACGATCCATTAATCCAACTGACAGAGAATTATAAATGGATCCATTTTTTTTCTTTTTACTGGAGGTTGGGAATAGATGGAATTTCTATTGGACCTATTTTACTCACAGGATTTATCACTACTTTAGCTACTTTAGCGGCTCGGCCAGTTACTCGCGATTCCCGATTATTCCATTTCCTGATGTTAGCAATGTATAGCGGTCAAATAGGACCATTTTCTTCTCAAGACCTTTTACTTTTTTTCATCATGTGGGAGTTAGAATTAATTCCGGTTTACCTACTTCTATCCATGTGGGGAGGAAAGAAACGTTTGTATTCAGCTACAAAATTTATTTTGTACACCGCAGGAGGTTCTGTTTTTTTATTAATTGGAGTTCTAGGTATTGGTTTATATGGTTCTAATGAACCAACATTCAATTTTGAAACATCAGCTAATCAATCGTATCCTATAGCACTGGAAATTTTATTTTATATTGGATTTTTTATTGCTTTTGCTGTCAAATCGCCGATTATACCCTTACATACATGGTTACCAGACACCCACGGAGAGGCACATTACAGTACTTGTATGCTTCTAGCCGGAATCTTATTAAAAATGGGAGCGTATGGGTTGGTTCGGATAAATATGGAATTATTCCCTCACGCTCATTCTATATTTTCTCCCTGGTTGATCATAGTAGGCACAATTCAAATAATCTATGCAGCTTCAACGTCTCCAGGGCAACGGAATTTAAAAAAAAGAATAGCTTATTCCTCCGTATCTCATATGGGTTTCATAATTATAGGAATTGGTTCTATAAGTGATACAGGACTCAACGGGGCTATTTTACAAATAATCTCTCATGGATTTATTGGCGCTGCGCTTTTTTTCTTGGCAGGAACGAGTTATGATAGAATACGTCTTGTTTATCTCGACGAAATGGGCGGAATGGCTATTGCAATTCCAAAAATATTCACGACTTTCAGTATCTTGTCGATGGCTTCTCTTGCATTACCGGGTATGAGCGGTTTTGTTGCAGAATTGATAGTATTTTTTGGAATCCTTACTAGCCAAAAATATCTTTTAATGACAAAAATAGTAATTACTTTTGTAATGGCAATTGGAATGATATTAACTCCTATTTATTTGTTATCTATGTTACGCCAGATGTTCTATGGATACAAGCTTTTTAATGCCCCAAATTCTTATTTTTTTGATTCTGGGCCACGAGAGTTATTTGTTTCGATCTCTATACTTCTACCTGTAATAGCTATTGGTATTTATCCAGATTTCGTTTTCTCACTATCAGTTGAGAAGGTTGAAGCTATTCTATCTAATTTTTTTAGCGATAGTTTTCCTTAAGAAACCAAAACATCAAACAGAAATCCTATGATTTTGAAAATTGGTCGTTGTAAAATGAAAAAAAAAAACTTTTCTTTTCTTAAGTTCAAGTAAAATAAAAAATAGAATTGGAATTCTATTTTAACTAGAAATGTAAGCCGTTGAGAATCCTTTGAATTTGAATCAAGTAATGAAAATGAAGTGATTCAGGGGGTTCTCAATGGCTTACACGAAGTTTTCTTATATATATATGCTTACATTGTCCTATGTTTGTATTCGTCAAGTTCGTTCTTCAATTCAATTAGATGGTAATGGAAATGAACCATAACTGTGGAACCCTATTCCTAATAGATTAACTCCAAAATAGCATATCCAAATTATGAGAAAGCCCATCGAGGCCACAATTGCGGAATTTAGACTTTCAAAAAATTTTCGAGTATGTAAATAAATCGCAAATATGGTCCAAGTAATAAAAGCCCAAGTCTCTTTGGGATCCCAATTCCAATATGACCCCCATGCTTCATTAGCCCACACCGCTCCCGAAAGAATACCTATGGTTAAAAAGATAAATCCTAGGCTAATAATACGATAACTCCAAAGATCCAATTGTTGAATTAATTGAGATCTGTAATAATTCCTAGAAGAAAGAAACGAAGTGTTTCGTAAAACACAGGTTCTTTCGCTCGCGTATTGAATCTTTCCGAAGGAAAATGGTTCATTTATGAAGTTGTTGCTTTTACTAAAAATACTTATGAATTTTCGAAATGTAATGACTAGAAGAGCTAGTGATAATAATGATCCGCACAAAAGAGCCGCATAGCCTAAGACCATCATACTTACGTGCATCATTAACCAATGGGATTGAAGAGCAGGGACTAATATTGCAGATTGATGCGTTTCAGCTAAAAGACCCGAAGTAGCAAAACCTTGGGTAAAAATAGCACTTGGGGCGGTTATTGCGTTTAAATTGAAACGGTTTTTTTTTTTTTTTAAGTAGGGAACCAGATGAATAATGGAGAAACTCCATGAAAGAAAGATTAATGATTCATATAAATCACTTAATGGTAAATGTCCCAAATAAATCCAACGGGTAACTAATAATCCTGTTATACAGAAAAAAGTAGCTAACATGCCTTTTTCGGACGAATCAGATAGTCCTACGATTTCATCGACTAATAAGGTTATTAAATGTACTGTAATTACAATTGAAACGACCGAAAAGGATATATGAGTTAATATATGCTCTAAAGTTGAAAATATCATAAAATTTTGATTTTAAAATTAAAAAAAGGGAAGGTCTTTCAATTATAGGAATTGAAATTGGGAATTGGATTCATTATAGGACTTCGTTTTAATAGGACTTACTCCTTTAGTTTAGAAAATGCCATGCCGCTACTCGGACTCGAACCGAGATGCTCTAGCACTGCTTCCTAAGAGCAGCGTGTCTACCGATTTCACCATAGCGGCTTGCTCGAAACCATACTAACCCGTTTTTATTCAATCGTCGAGATTGAAGGAAGAATTCAATGCAATATCTTTTAGGAAACTTTTAAATTGATGAATAAAAACTTGTTTAAAAATTAGGGATTTGAATGGACCAATTTCAGTAATAATCCTTATTTTTATCATTTTTTTTATTATACCATTCCATTTTTTATTAGGATGTCGATTTTATTTAACTTAACACCGTGGGTTTTCTAATTTATTTGTTTATGCTCTACTAAAATGGAACTGTTGTACCTAGATAGTTCGGACTTCAATCCAGAGATAAAACTCAAAAAAGTTCTTTCTAATTGGCATTTTTTAATGATTCATTTCTCATTTAATTTATCTGATTTTATGACTCTAAAACAAAAAAGGATCCCTGAAGAAAAAAGGATTTTTTATATATCAAAATTTTAGCGATACACCTAATAGATTTATGTAAATATTTGCATAGCTTTACATTAATCGTCGGGGTTTTAATTGTGTAGCGAATTTGCGTTAAGATTTTTAGCAAATCAATTAAATATTGTTAGGTATTGGGCCAAACATACAAGCATATCATATGATAAAAATTTGCGATTTATATCATAATTGTACCGTTCATTACCCTATTTCAACAAAATATTTTCATTTTATAAATTAAGATATATCGTGATTGATCCTCCAGTCGAAACATAAGATCAAAAAAGATTCCTTAAAACGGCACAGTCTTTGTATAATCACCGAAAAAAGGGAACGGGGATTATTAATTGGATGAAAAGTTAGGGATATATAGTGATATGAATTGAGAGAAATAATGGTTTAGAAAATTATAAAACACATTTTAAACTTAATTAATTAGTTTCAATGATCGATTAATTTTTACTAAAAGTCTTCTACCTGCTCTTCTATATTCTCTAGTATTCGAAATAGATTCTAATATATAGTGTAAAATAATATAAATAACAAAGACAAAACTTTGTTATTATCCAATTATAAAAAATCGATGGGGAAAAAAAGAATCCCCATCCTGAAAACGATAAAACATACTAAAAAGAAAGGCGAAACCTTACGTTTATTCTTTTTTCAAACAAAAAAAACCACTTTTAGAATTCTGTAGACAAAAAAAATTTTATTCTACTATAATCTACTATAAAAGAATCCACTATAAAAGAGCAAAATAACTTCAATTTACTATTATATTAATTCAATTTACTATTATATTAATATTGATCGGATCAAAACATTAAAGAATCGAAATTCTTCCTTTTATTTCGATTATTTATTTTTATATAGTTTTATTATTATAAAGTCATAATCGAAATAAATTCTTATTTTTATTATCACTTTGATAAATTGTCCAATTTTTTCTAACTTATAAAAAAAAAATTCAAAAATACATTATAAACATTATAAAAAATTTCAAATTAGAAACAAACTAAACTAGAACTAGACTCTTTTTCGAGCCGGACCAATTCCGATTTTTCCAACCTTTGATTATTTCTTTGTCGCACAAAAAAAACTTTTTGAACTCCTCGTAGAAAGAGACTTCGCTAACGAAAAAGCTTTCAATGCTACCCAATATCCCTTCCTTTTCCAAATATTTTTACGAATTCGTTTTTTTGATATAGAGGTGCGTTTTTTTGGAACTGCCATTAAAGAATTCTAATAGGTTATTCATTGCTATAGTTGGATGTCAAAGACATCTATTGTTCCAAACCAATTGCTCTTTACTATTAATTATAATTATCTATCTATTTTTTTCTAGATTGTATTCCCTTCATAAAAATATGGATATAGAAAAATCGCATAAAATATTACTAGCAACAAAAATTTAATCTTATTCTTTAAAAATCATTTTTTTTTTCACGAGTACCTTGGTCATATCATTTCACCAATTCTAACCTCTTGTTTTGAAATAAACTATTTGAGGTAGTTGAGTCAGAATAATTAAAGCCAGAAAATTCTATTTAAGGTTTGTATATCTTAACTTTTTTTATTAACCGACCCCTTTCAAAACAAATAAGAGCCGATGAATCAGAAACAATTAATTAAGAAAAAATTCTTTTATTTTATGGAATATACATATCAATACTCATGGATCATACCTTTCGTTCCCCTTCCAACCCCTTTGTTAGTAGGAGTAGGACTTCTACTTTTTCCGACGGCAATAAAAAACCTTCGCCGTATGTGGGTTTTTCCTAGTGTTTTACTGTTAAGTATAGTTATGGTTTTTTCAGCTCATATATTTATTCAACAAATAAATAATAGTTCTATCTATCTATATGGATGGTCTTGGACCATCAATAATGATTTTTCTTTAGAATTTGGCTATTTAATTGATCCCCTTACTTCTCTTATGTTAATATTAATCACTACTGTTGGAATTATGGTTCTTATTTATAGTGATAATTATATGGCTCATGATCGGGGCTATTTGAGGTTTTTTGCTTATATGAGTTTTTCTAATACTTCAATGTTAGGATTAGTTACTAGTTCAAATTTGATACAAATTTATTTTTTTTGGGAATTGGTTGGAATGTGTTCTTATCTATTAATAGGCTTTTGGTTCACACGACCTATTGCGGCGAATGCTTGTCAAAAAGCGTTTGTAACTAACCGCGTAGGGGATTTTGGTTTATTATTAGGAATTTTAGGTTTTTATTGGATAACTGGTAGTTTAGAATTTCGGGATTTGTTTGAAATATTCAATAACGTGGTTTATAATAATGAAGTGAATTTTTTATTTGTTACTTTGTGTGCCTTTCTATTATTTGCCGGTGCAGTTGCTAAATCCGCCCAATTTCCCCTTCATGTATGGTTACCCGATGCTATGGAAGGACCTACCCCTATTTCGGCTCTTATACACGCTGCTACTATGGTAGCAGCGGGAATTTTTCTTGTAGCTCGGCTTCTTCCGCTTTTCATAGTTATACCTTTCATAATGAATCTAATAGCTTTGATTGGTATAATAACATTACTTTTAGGAGCCACTTTTGCTCTTGTTCAAAAAGATATTAA